CTGGTAGAGGCAGTGTGAATTATCTTATATGGGACTTTAAGGGTAGAGTAGTATGTAAGTATTGTTAAGTGATTACTATAATGGGTGCTAGCCATTGTTTAATTTATAATAAATAAATAGGTAGTGGTTAAGTTCGGGAAAAATAGGTTGTAGCCATCAATGCGGACATACTGATGAGAGAGTCAATTTAATTTTTACTAAATAAGAAAATTAGATTTCTACGAAGACTGAAACCAAAATTAGTCGGGGGAGGATTAATAAGGATTATTTGCTAGGTTGATGAATTAAAAATTATTATGTCCATCAAGCATGAAAAGGATGTCTAACAAGCATTAATGGAACATGTAAAAGGAGAATATGACCTAAAGTCCAGCTACAATTGAATTGACTGGGACGGGGCCTCTGACGGCCAATGGTGAGTGGAAGCATACCCCAAAATAAAAAACCACTAAAGGCATGACAGTGCAGTTATGTTGGGTCACGGGCTAGAATGGAACTAATCCATCGTGATGTCTTATTTAAGGGCAAGATATGGGCGATAACGCATTAAGATGACCCTGAAGTAGGAACCAGATGTCTGTCAAAGAGCATAGTTAGCTACCCCCAAGTTAAATGGGATCTCAGGCGAGAAGAGGGACACGTATTGGGCGGGTTGATGATTTCACGGAGGTAGGTAGATTAAGAGACCACCTAATGGAAGGGGATAGTCATTTGGATCGAGGAAGATTTATGACTGTATGGGGTATGTACCGCGAGTGAAGTAAATGTACTCATGTCAGACTAAGAATGAAGCTGTGGAGAAGAATATTCATGTTGTAAGGATTGGAATAGTGGATGTACGGAATGATGTTTTATGTACTATGTGAGTATGTATGGACGTGCTTATATGCATGAGGATAAGAATTTAATGTTGATTAAACATAATATGTACTATGTACTGTATACATTAATTGTACTGTACCATTAATTAATGTGGATAGTGCATTAATGCACGAATTACATAGACATGAAAATAGTGAGAAAATTACAATAGGCACATAAGTGTCAGATTGATGGGGAATTGGTCGAGTATAGTATCAGGGAGTAGTTTAGAAAGAATATCAGCTTTGGGAGTTGAAGGCGGAATTTATGTTTCTTCCCTGAAGGGTGTCCTAGGAAGCGTTAAGGCTTCATTTTTGGTTTACAAGACCAAAGTAATGGGTTATACTACTGGGGCTCTTCATTTAAGGAGTTTATTCTCAAGTATACTGATGCTAGGGAGGGCGAAGAGAATAATTATGAAATAGAGGATAGATGCTACTTGACCAATGGTAATAAAAGGATGTTCAACTGGCTGCCCTCCGATTCAAGTTAGTGTAAAGAGGTCTGCAACTAGGATTCAAAATAAGCATTGACTTAATGGTCGGAATATTATGCTGCGTTGTTTAGATACATGAAGAATGGGAAATAGTATAAGAATAAGGATAGAAAAAACTAAGGCTAGCACACCTCCTAGTTTATTGGGAATTGATCGAAGAATAGCGTATGCAAATAGGAAGTATCATTCAGGTTTGATATGGGGAGGGGTATTGAGGGGGTTAGCAGGGGTGTAATTGTCGGGGTCGCCTAGAAGGTCTGGGAAGAATAGGACTAGTATTATAAATAATAGCAATAGAAGGAGAACACCTAATACGTCTTTAATTGTGTAATAGGGGTGGAATGGGATTTTGTCAGAATCAGAGATTAGGCCAGATGGGTTGTTAGATCCTGTTTCATGAAGGAATAGTAAGTGAACTATGACTAAAGCTGCAATAATAAAAGGTAGGATGAAGTGAAAGGCAAAAAATCGTGTTAGAGTTGCTTTATCGACTGAAAATCCACCTCAGATTCATTCTACTAGGGTAGTACCAATATAAGGAATAGCTGATAAGAGGTTGGTGATGACTGTTGCGCCTCAGAATGATATTTGTCCTCATGGTAGGACATAGCCTATAAAAGCAGTTGCTATTACTGCAAAGAGAAGAATAACCCCAACATTTCAAGTTTCAAAGTAAGTGTAAGATCCGTAGTAAAGCCCTCGGCCCACGTGGAGGAATAGGCAAATGAAAAATAGAGAGGCGCCGTTAGCATGCATATATCGAATCAGTCAACCATAATTTACGTCTCGGCAGATGTGTGTAACGGAGGAGAAAGCTGTTGTTGTGTCAGATGTGTAGTGTATAGCTAGAAATAGGCCGGTTAGAATTTGGATTAGAAGGCAAAGTCCAAGGAGAGAGCCAAAGTTTCATCAGGCTGAGATATTAGAGGGAGCGGGTAGGTCAATAAAAGAGTGATTAATAATTTTAAGCAATGGGTGAGTTTTGCGGATATTTGTCATTATGGTTTTTATAGTTGAATTACAACGATGGTTTTTCATGCCATTGGTCATGGTTAGATTCCATGTAAAAATAATGACATATGTTACGTATTTATTAAGTATACTATTTGTTCTAGGGTTTTTAGGCTTTTCTTCAAAGCCTTCTCCTATTTATGGTGGTTTAGGGTTGATTATTAGTGGGGGTGTTGGATGTGGGATTGTGTTGTGTTTTGGTGGGTCGTTTTTAGGCTTAATGGTGTTTTTAATTTATTTAGGAGGGATACTGGTAGTGTTTGGTTATACTACTGCAATGGCTACGGAGGAGTATCCAGAAACTTGAAGTTCAAACACGGTGATTTGAGGAGTGTTGTTGCTGGGGGTAGGAGTGGAGTTGATGGTTGTATTTTTGACTATAGTTTTTGATCAGGTGGAGATTGTTATTGAGTTTAAAGGTTTAGAGGATTGAGTGGTGTTTGATGCTGATGAGCTAGGGTTAGTGCGGGAAGATTCAATGGGAGTGGCTGCTTTATACAGTTATGGTAGTTGACTGATGGTTGTTGCAGGTTGATCTTTGTTTGTTAGTATTTTTATTGTTATTGAGATTACTCGAGGAAATAGGAGGTGATAGTTAATGCTAGGATAATTGAGATTAGGAATGATAGGAAATATAGTTTAATTAAGCCTTTATGATTAGATGTTAGGGTTGAGGCAGAGGACTGTGTATAAGCAATAAGTTTTGGTACTGCTTTTTCTATTCAGATTTGGTCAAGGAGAGTTGAAGCTAGTTTTTGGCTAGTCAAGAGGTCGGTGTAGGGGTGTAGGCGGTGTATGGTGGTGGGAAAATACCCTAGTAGTGTTGAAAATTTGGGAATATATGAATAATAGTCTAGTTTTAGGTTGTTGGTAAGTTGGTTTAGTTCTATAGCGACAATAAACCCTATAATTGTAACAAAAAGGGCAGTAGTTTTCAGGTAGAGGGGTATAGTTAATAAGGGGGTGTTTATAGGGGGAATGTTATGCGATAACAGGAAACCTGCAAAGATACTTCCAATCAATAGGCGCTTGATAGAGTTTATTAGTTGAGGGTTGTTTTCGTCGATTGTAATGAGTGTGGAAAATCGAGGCTGTCCTATAAGGGCGAAGAAAATGATTCGTGTGCTATAGACGGCAGTGAGGGAGGTGGCAAGAAGAGTGATTATTAGGGCTCAGGCGTTGGCATTAGATGTATTTGCAGCTTCAATGATTAAGTCTTTAGAGTAAAATCCAGTTAAGAAGGGTGTTCCGGTAAGTGCGAGGCTGCCAATGATTAGGGAAGAGGATGTAAAGGGTAAGGCTTTAAAGAGACCTCCTATTTTTCGGATGTCTTGTTCATCGTTTAGGTTGTGAATAATTGACCCAGAGCATATGAACAGTATTGCTTTAAAGAAAGCATGTGTGCAGATGTGAAGGAATGCTAGGTGGGGTTGATTAATTCCGATTGTAACCATCATAAGGCCTAGTTGACTTGAAGTGGAGAAGGCAATAATTTTTTTAATATCATTTTGGGTAAGTGCACAGATAGCGGTAAAGAGGGTTGTGATGGCTCCTAGGCATAGGGCTAGTGTTTTAGCTGATTCATTGTTTTCTATTAGGGGGTAGAATCGGACTAGAAGGAAAATTCCGGCTACTACTATGGTGCTTGAGTGGAGTAGGGCTGAGACTGGAGTAGGGCCCTCTATTGCAGAAGGCAGTCAGGGGTGAAGTCCAAATTGGGCTGATTTTCCTGTTGCTGCTAGGAGGAGGCCTATTAGAGGTAGGAGGGGAGTTTCTGTTGTAAAGAGTTGTTGAAGTTCCCAGGAGTTTGAGTTAAGTATAAATCATGCTATGGTTAGAACGAAGCCAATATCTCCAATTCGGTTGTAGAGAATGGCCTGCAGGGCTGCTGTATTGGCGTCGGTTCGTCCATATCATCAGCCAATCAGGAGGAAAGATATAATACCCACCCCCTCTCATCCAATAAATAGTTGGAATAGATTATTTGATGTAACAAGGATTATTATTGTAATTAAGAATATTAGGAGGTATTTGAAAAAGCGGTTAATATAAGGATCAGAGTGTATATATCATATTGAAAACTCTATGATTGATCATGTTACGAAAAGTGCTACAGGTATGAATATTAGGGAGAAGTAGTCTAGTTTAAAGCTTATAGTAAAATTAATAGTTTGAATAGTTATTCAATGTCAGTTGGAGATGACTAATTCGTAGTTAGAGTTAATAAATATGAGTAAGGGAAGAGTGCAAAATGCAAGGGCGCATATAATAGATGTTTTTACATAGTTTGGGTAAGTAGATAAGTTGTATAAGTTAGTGAAGCTAAGGAGGATGGGGAAGAGTAAGATGATAAGTGGTATTAGAGTTAAAGAGGAGAATAGGTTTATTACTTTTATTTGGAGTTGCACCAATTTTTTGGCTCCTAAGGCCAATGGATTACTTCTATCCTATAAAAGTTAAGAAAGCCACGAGTTTAGGCGTGGAGGCATGAATTAGCAGTTCTTGCATTCTTTCTTGGTAAATAAGAGGATATGATCTTCTATTATTAGATTCACAATCTAATGTTTTGTTTAAACTATATTTACAATAAAGTTGACCTAAGATGATTTTAGGGTTAATAGATAGTAGAATTAGAGGGAGGATATGGAAGAGTATAAGAGTGTTTTCTCGTGTATAGGTTGGATTAATACTGATTAGGTGATAGGTGAATTTACCGCGTTGTGTAATAATAAGTATATAGAGTGTGTATAGGGCTGTGATTAGCATGTTTAGTCCTATTAGTATAATTGTAATGTTTGATCATGAAAAAGATGATACGATGATAAATAGTTCTCCGATTAAGTTGATGGAAGGAGGAAGAGCCAGGTTTGTTAGGCTAGCTAAAACTCATCAAGTTGCTATAAGAGGAAGGATAGATTGTAAGCCTCGAGCTAGGATTATGGTTCGGCTGTGAATTCGTTCATAGTTAGTGTTGGCGAGGCAGAATAGTATTGATGACGTAAGTCCATGGGCTACTATTAATGCTGTTGCTCCTATAAAGCTTCATGGGGTCTGGATTATAATAGCTACGATTACCAGTGCTATGTGACTAACAGATGAGTAAGCAATGAGGGATTTTAGGTCTGTTTGTCGTAAACAAATAGAGCTAGTCATAATTATTCCCCATAGAGACAATAAAATAAAGGGGTAGGCTATGATGTTTGTAATAGGATCAAGTATGATTGTAATTCGTATTATACCATATCCCCCTAGTTTAAGAAGAATGGCGGCTAGAACTATAGACCCTGCGATTGGGGCTTCTACGTGAGCTTTGGGGAGTCAGAGATGAAGGCCATAAAGGGGTATTTTTACTATAAAGGCTATTATACATGCTAATCATATTATATTATTGGCTCAGGTAGGTGGTAGGATGTCTGCTTGATAAAGGGATACAACGAAGTTTAGTGATCCTGTTGTTTTTTGGATGTAGACTAATACTACGAGCAGGGGTAGGGATCCGATGAGGGTATAGAATAGAAAGTATAGTCCTGCATTTAAGCGTTCTGTTTGATTACCTCAGCGGGTGATAATAATTAGGGTGGGAATCAGGGTAGCTTCAAATAAGATATAAAATAGAATTAGTTCTGAGGCAGAAAAAGTCATAATTAAGAAGAGTTGAAGTGAGATAAGCATAAGAATGTAAAGTTTTTTTCGTGTTAAGGGTTCTTTAGCAAGGTGGTTTTGACTTGCTAGAACTATAAGAGGCAATAGTCATGCGGTAAGAATTAAAAGTGGTGTGGATAAAGAATCTGAGAAGAAAGTAAGGGAGAAAATTATATTGTTATCTTCAACTTGGTAAAGTGATAATAGGACGATTAAGCTGATAATGAAACTATGAATTGAAGTGTTAACTCAGATTAGAGAACTTTTGGAGAATCATATGGTTGGGATTAGGAGAATAGTGGGAATAATAATTTTTAGCATTGTAAGATATTAAGGTTTTGTACATAATCTATTCCGTAGGTATTGGATACTATAACTAGAAGAGCTAAGCCTACGGCTGCTTCACATGCTGCAAATACAAGAAGAATAACAGGCAGTGCAAATGATAATATGAAGTGGGTATTTAAAGTGGCAAGGGTAATTATAATAAACATAGATAATATTATACCCTCTAAACATAGTAAGGAGGATATAAGATGGGATCGGTAAATGAATATTCCTAATAAAGATGTGAAGTAGGCTAAGAATAGATTAAGAGTTACTACAGGCATTTAGTAATTATGATAGCTCATAATCTAGTGAGTCGAAATCACTTGTTTTAATTTAAACTAATTACCATATTCAACTCATTCAAGGCCTTTTTGAGTTCATTCATAGGCTAAACCTAAAGTGAGGATTAAAATTAGTAGTAAGGCTATCGTTAATATGAGTGTGATATTGCTAGTTTGAGATGCTCAGGGCAGGGGTAGGAGGAGGGCAATTTCTAGGTCAAATAGAAGGAAAGTAATAGCGACGAGAAAAAATTTTATGGAGAAAGGAAGTCGAGCTGATCCTATTGGGTCAAAACCACACTCATATGAGCTAACTTTTTCTAAGTAGGTATTAGTTTGGGGTAATCAGAATGCGACTAGGATTAGGATAAGAGAAATGGAGATATTAATAAAGAGTGTAATTAGTAGGTTTATTACTTTCCCTCAGATTTTGACTGAGGCTAGATGATTGGAAGTCAGCCGTACTAAATTATACTAGGAAAGTATGATCCTCATCAATAGATTGAGACATATAGGAATAGTCAAACTACATCTACGAAATGCCAGTATCAGGCCGCGGCTTCAAAGCCGAAGTGATGATTGGAGGTAAAGTGGAATTTTAATTGGCGTATTAAGCAGACTAGTAAGAATGTAGATCCAATGATTACATGGAGACCATGAAATCCTGTTGCTATAAAAAATGTAGAGCCATAAACACTGTCAGAGATAGTAAATGATGTCTCTAGGTACTCAGATGCTTGAAGGAGGGTGAAATATAGGCCAAGGGTAATTGTAATACCCAGGGCTTGGAGTATATGATTGCGATTGCCTTCTATTAAGCTATGGTGAGCTCAGGTGATTGAGACTCCAGAGGCAAGGAGGACAGAGGTGTTAAGTAGTGGAACTTCAAGGGGGTTAAGAGGAATAATCCCTACAGGAGGTCAACATCCTCCTAGTTCAGGAGTAGGTGCTAGGCTTGAGTGATAAAATGCTCAAAAGAAACCAGCAAAAAAGAATACCTCGGAGACGATAAACAAGATTATTCCATATCGAAGACCTTTTTGCACAATTGTTGTATGATGGCCTTGGAATGTTCCTTCACGAATAATGTCTCGTCATCATTGGTATATAGTTAAAATGTTAGTTATTAGTCCGAGTATAAGTAGAGAGCTAGAACTAAAGTGAAATCATATAATTAAACCTGAGGTTAAAAGTAGGGCTGATAGTGCTCCGGTTAGGGGTCAGGGGCTGGGGTTAACTATGTGATAAGCATGGGTTTGGTGGGTCATTAGGTATTATCGTGTAGATATAGGCTTACAAGGAGGGTGAAAACATATGCTTGAATCAGAGCAACAGCAAATTCAAGGATTGTTAGAAGGACAAGGATAATGAATGTAATTATAGCAGTAGGTGTACTAATAGAGGTTAATACTAATGTGGCGCCTCCAATCAGGTGCATAAGTAAGTGGCCAGCTGTAATATTGGCTGTAAGTCGGACAGCTAGAGCTATAGGCTGAATGAAAAGACTAATTGTTTCGATGATTACAAGTATAGGAATTAGGGGAATAGGGGTGCCTTGGGGTAGAAAGTGGGCTAGGGATGCTTTAGTTTTGTGTCGAAAACCTGTAATTACGGCACCAGCTCATAGGGGGATTGCTATGCCTAGGTTTATTGACAGTTGTGTAGTTGGTGTGAATGAGTGTGGGAGTAGACCTAGCAGATTAGTTGATCCAATGAATATGATTAGGGAAATTAGTATCAGAGATCATGTCCGTCCTTTTAGGTTGTGTATGGTCATTATTTGTTTAAGTACTAGTTGGATAAGTCATTGTTGAAATGATACTAAACGGTTACTAATTAGTCGATTTGGGGAAGGAAATAGGATGATAGGGAATGCGATAATAAGAATGACAACAGGCAATCCTACTAGTGTTGGGGTAATGAAAGAGGCAAATAAATTTTCGTTCATTTTTTTTCTCAAGGGGTGCTATGGGTGATTGGTTTTATATCTTTGTGGGAAGGGTTTAGGTAAAATGTGTGGTTAGTGATTTTAGATTGAAGAAGAATGAATAGTGCTAAGATTATAGAGGTAATAGTAGTAAATCATGTTGATGTATCTAGTTGGGGCATGTCATTATGAGGAGGTTTAACTCCTAATCTTTAACTTAAAAGGTTAATGCTTTATAGCTTCATAATGAATTTATAGTATAGATGAAGATCAGTTTTCGAAATGTTTTAGTGGAACTATTTCAAGAACAATTGGTATAAAGCTGTGATTAGAACCACAGATTTCTGAACATTGACCATAATACAAGCCAGGTCGGGTGGATGTTAGTGTTGCTTGGTTTAATCGGCCGGGGATGGCATCGGTTTTTAGGCCGAGTGATGGGACAGCTCAAGAGTGTAGTACGTCTTCAGATGAGATTAGCATGCGAATTGGTAGTTCTATAGGTAGAACAACTCGATTATCGACTTCAAGAAGACGCAGCTCACCAGGTTTTAAGTCAGATGTAGGAATTATATAGGAGTCGAAATTTAGGTCTTCATAGTCTGTGTATTCGTAGCTTCAGTATCATTGGTGGCCTATTGTTTTTACTGTTAATGATGGGTTGTTGATTTCATCTATCATATAAAGGATTCGCAGTGAAGGTAGGGCGATTAAGATTAGAATGATCGCTGGTAGAATGGTTCAAATAGTTTCAACTTCTTGGGCATCTATCGTGCTAGTATGGGTTAATTTAGTAGTTAGTATTAATGAAATAATATATAAAACTAAAGAGCTAATTAAAAACACAATTATTAGGGTATGGTCATGGAAATGAAGTAATTCTTCTATAATAGGGGAGGTAGCATCTTGAAATCCTAATTCGAAAGGGTATGCCATAAAGATATAAAGGAGTTCAACCTATAAATTAACTTTGACAAAGTTATGTAATATTTTTACTAATATCTTATGAAGAAAGTCATAATGGTTATGGGGCTGGCTTGAAACTAGTCTTAGGGAGTTCGATTCTTTCCTTTCTTGAGCTTAGGCTTTTACATAGGTTGGTTCTTCAAATGTGTGATAAGGTGGAGGGCATCCATGAAGTCATTCTAAATTAGTTGAAGTTAGTTCAACAGTTAGTACTTCTCGTTTAGATGCGAAGGCTTCTCAAATTATAAAAATTATGATTATTACAGCTGTTAAAGAAATGAATGAGCCTATAGATGATACTGTATTTCATGTAGTGTATGCATCGGGATAATCAGAGTATCGTCGTGGCATGCCTGATAGGCCTAAAAAATGCTGAGGAAAGAATGTAAGGTTCACTCCCACGAATATTACGGTAAAGTGGATTTTAGCCCATGTGTCATCAAGTGTGTAGCCTGAGAGTAGGGGGAATCAGTGCACAAATCCTCCTATAATTGCAAAAACGGCTCCTATTGATAAAACATAGTGAAAGTGGGCAACTACATAATATGTATCATGTAAAACAATATCTAGGGACGAGTTAGCTAAAACAATGCCTGTAAGACCTCCTACGGTAAATAAGAAGATAAAGCCTAAAGCTCACAATATGGCAGGAGCTCATTTAATGTTTCCGCCATGAAGGGTTGCCAACCAACTAAAGACTTTTACTCCTGTAGGAATAGCAATGATTATAGTTGCAGATGTAAAGTATGCTCGGGTGTCTACGTCTATTCCAACAGTGAATATATGGTGAGCTCATACAATAAAGCCAAGAAACCCAATTGATATTATAGCTCAGACTATGCCTATATAACCAAATGGTTCTTTTTTACCAGAGTAATAAGTAACAATATGTGAAATAATACCAAATCCTGGAAGAATGAGGATATATACTTCAGGATGTCCGAAAAATCAGAATAGGTGTTGGTATAGGATCGGGTCCCCTCCTCCAGCTGGATCGAAGAAAGTTGTGTTTAAATTTCGGTCTGTTAGGAGTATAGTAATACCTGCTGCAAGAACTGGAAGTGAAAGAAGAAGTAGCACGGCTGTAATTAGAACCGATCAAACAAATAGTGGGGTTTGATACTGGGTTATAGCAGGGGGTTTTATATTGATGATGGTGGTAATAAAATTAATTGCCCCTAAAATAGAGGATACACCTGCCAGGTGAAGTGAGAAGATAGTTAAGTCTACAGAAGCTCCTGCATGTGCTAGATTACCTGCTAGTGGTGGATAAACAGTTCATCCAGTTCCAGCCCCTGCTTCTACTATTGATGAAGCCAGGAGTAAGAGAAATGAAGGAGGTAAAAGTCAAAAACTCATGTTATTTATTCGGGGAAATGCTATGTCAGGAGCTCCAATTATTAGGGGAACTAATCAATTCCCAAACCCACCAATCATGATTGGTATGACTATGAAGAAAATTATGACGAAGGCATGTGCGGTTACAACTACATTATAAATTTGATCATCTCCTAGCAAGGCCCCTGGTTGACCCAATTCTGCTCGAATCAATAAACTAAGGGCTGTGCCCACTATTCCAGCTCAGGCACCGAATAAGAGGTATAATGTTCCAATATCTTTGTGATTTGTTGAGAATAATCAACGGTTGATGAACATAAGTAGGTGGTAAAATGGCTGAGCAAGCATTAGACTGTAAATCTAAAGACAGAGGTTGAATCCTCTTTTTACCAAGCCCTGAGGTGAATTTTCATATTGAATTGCAAATTCAAAGGAGCAGCTTCAACTCTGCCGGGGCTTCTCCCGCCTTTTTTTCTAACGGCGGGAGAAGTAGATTGAAGCCAGTTGATTAAGGCATTTAGCTGTTAACTAAATTTTTATAGGTTTAAATCCTATCAATCTAGTAGGAGGGCTTAGCTTAATTAAAGTGATTGAGTTGCATTCAGTTGATGCAGGATAAAGTCTTGTAGTCCTTAGGTCAGGAATTAAGTATAGATACTTACTTAGGGCTTTGAAGGCTCTCGGTCTTTGTTAACCTAAATTCCTAGTATAGGATTGATAGGGTGGGTGTGAGGGGGAGGAATATTGTTGAGGTGATAATGATAGTTGTCATGAGGGGTGAGATTTTAGTATTTTCAAATTGTCATTTAATTTTGATATTGTTGGAGGATGGGAATAGGGTGAGGGAGGTTGAGTAGATGAGTCGTATGTAGAAATAAAGATTTAAGAGGGCTAAGATGGCTATTGATGTGGGTAGAATAATGTTATTATTGGATACAAGTTCTTTAATAATTATTCATTTGGGAGAAAATCCGGTTAGAGGGGGAAGTCCTCCTAAAGATATCAGAACAATGAGGATAGTTGAAACGAGTAGGGGGGATTTGTTTCAAGAGTTAGATAATGAGAGGGTTGATGTTTTTTTATTGTAGAAGAATAGTATAAATATGTTGGTTGTTAGAATAATGTAAATAAGTAGGTTTAGAGTTGATAGTGTAGGGTTAAATGGGATAACTGCCATTATTCAACCTATATGGGCAATTGATGAGTATGCTAGGATTTTTCGTAGTTGGGTTTGGTTTAGTCCTCCTCAGCCGCCAAGTAGAATGGATGTGAGTGCTATGGTTATAATTAAAGTGTAGTTAATGGAAGGAGCAATTTGAAATATGATGGAGATAGGGGCAATTTTTTGTCATGTAAGCAGGATAAGTCCTGATATAAGAGGAATCCCTTGGGTTACTTCTGGGACTCATAGGTGGAAGGGAGCTAGGCCTATTTTTATTGATAAGGCTAATGTTAATATAAAGGAGGATAGGTAGTTAATAGTGTTAGAGATAGATCATTGTCCTGTACTATAGAAATTAATGATGGCTGCTATTATAAAGATTATGGAGGCGGTTGCTTGGATAAGGAAATATTTTGAAGCGGCTTCAATTGAGCGGGGGTTGGGCTTACTTATTAGAATTGGGATAATAGCTAGTAGGCTTATTTCTAGTCCGATTCAGATAAGTAGTCAGTGAGAGCTGAATAATGTGATTATAGTTCCTGAAAAAAGAGTAAGATAGATGGTAGTAGAAGTGAGGAGGTTAATTAGTACGGGAAGGGTGTGATCCAACATTTTCGGGGTATGGGCCCGATAGCTTGTTTAGCTGACCTTACTGTTGGGGTTTAGTGTATTAAAGGTAGCACGAAGAATTTTGAGTTCTTAAGGTTAGGTTCAAGTCCTATAGTCCCAGAAATAAGAGGATTCTAACCTCTATAATTTACTCTATCAAAGTAACTCTTTTATCAGACATATTTCTTAGGTTTGAGGGGGCACACATGCTATAATAATTGGTAGAGAGACGTGTCATATGCATAAGGCTAGTGTTAGGGGGAGAAAATTTTTTCATAGTAGATGTATTAGGTGATCGTATCGAAATCGTGGGTAGGATGCTCGAATTCATAGGAATATTGAAGTTAAAATAAGAGTTTTAAGGGCAAAGCTGAATGTAAAGATTTCAGGTGTGGGGGGATCTAGAAGTGCTCCTATGAACAGAGTAGTAGTTAGGGCATTTATTATAATAATATTAGTATATTCTGCTATGAAAAATAAAGCAAATGGACCTGCAGCGTATTCTACATTAAATCCTGAGACAAGTTCTGATTCCCCTTCTGTCAGGTCAAAGGGGGCTCGGTTAGTTTCGGCTAGGGTAGAAATAAATCATATTATGGCTAATGGTCATGTTGGTAAGATTAGTCATATGAATTGTTGAGTTGCAATTAAGGTTGATAGTGTAAATGAGCCATTTATAAGAAGGACTGATAATAGAATAATAGCTAGGGTTACTTCATATGAAATTGTTTGGGCAACGGCTCGTAGGGCTCCGATTAGGGCGTATTTGGAGTTGGATGCTCATCCTGATCATAGGATTGCGTAGACTGCTAGGCTTGATGTTGCGAGAATGAATAGGACGCCTATATTCATGTTGATGAAAGGTTGGGGTATTGGGAGTGGAATTCATATAGTAATTGCTAGGGTTAGGGCTAGTGTAGGAGCAATAATAAAGAGGATAATAGAAGATGTAGAGGGTTTAAGAGGTTCTTTGATAAATAGTTTTATAGCGTCTGCGAATGGTTGGAGTAGACCGTAAGGCCCTACTACGTTAGGACCTTTTCGTAGTTGTATATAGCCTAGAATTTTTCGTTCAACTAGGGTTAAAAATGCTATGGCAATTATAATAGGAATAATTAAGAAAAGGAGGTTAATTAAAAACATGTATTATTAAGAAGAGGAGTTGAACCTCTGATAGTAAGGTTTTAAATCTTATGCAATTACCGGGCTCTGCCATCTTAATAAGCCCTGTTCTAGGGTGGGTAGGGAATGGTTTATAAAATTAAGATTATATCATTTATTTTGCTCTAAGGCGTAAAGGTTTCATGGGCCTTATTTCTCTTGTCCTTTCGTACTGGGAGAAATGTTGAATAGATAGAAACCGACCTGGATTTCTCCGGTCTGAACTCAGATCACGTAGGACTTTAATCGTTGAACAAACGAACCATTAGTAGCGGTTACACCACTTGGATGTCCTGATCCAACATCGAGGTCGTAAACCCTACTGTCGATATGGACTCTTGGGTAGGATTGCGCTGTTATCCCTAGGGTAACTTGTTCCGTTGATCAATAAGTTTGGGTCAATTAATGAATAGGTGCTTAGACTAGTCGAGTCAAGGCTAATAATCATTCGGAGGTTATTTTATGCTCCGAGGTCACCCCAACCAAAATCTTAAGCTTAAGGGGGCAGATATATTAATCCCTGTTGGGAGAGAATAGTAATGCTTAAGCTAAGTAGATTTAAGCTCCATAGGGTCTTCTCGTCTTATTGTGCTATTCCCGCCTCTTCACGGGAAGGTCAAGTTCACTGATTAAAAGTAAGAGACAGTCTAACCCTCGTGAAGCCATTCATACAAGTCCCTATTTAAGGAACAAATGATTATGCTACCTTTGCACGGTCAGGATACCGCGGCCGTTAAACGCATGTCACTGGGCAGGCAGTGCCTCTAATACTGGTAATGCTAGAGGTGATGTTTTTGGTAAACAGGCGGGGTTAATGTTTGCCGAGTTCCTTTTACTTTTTTCAATCTTTCCTTTTTGTGCACACCGGTGTTGGGTTAACAGTCTGGGTAATAAATATTTGAGGTTTTAAGTGTAGTTATACGTCTGTTAACTATCAGTGAGTTATTCGGTCTGATATAAGCTTGTGCAAGGAGAATTGTTTCTTGTTACTAATATCAACATTATTGCATCTATATGTTTATAGAGTAGTCCAGTTATATAATTAGGAGTTCATGATTAAGTGTAGTATTAGGTTAAGTTTAATTGTTAGGTTAAGCTTGAACGCTTTTTTAATTGATGGCTGCTTTTAAGCCAACTATGTGTAGTTTATGATTTACTCTCTAAAGAAGGCTGTTTCCTTAGTCTAAAGAGCTGTACCTCTTTAGAGTAACTGTTAAATTTACATTGGGATTGATTGTTCTTTTAGGTAAATTTAAGGTTGAACTAAAATTCTAATCTGGACAACCAGCTATCACCAAGCTCGTTAGGCTTTTCACCTCTACTAACAAGTCATCCCACTATTTTGCTACATAGACGGGTTCATTCTTTTAATTGCTCATTAGTAGCTCGTTTGGTTTCGGGGTACTTTACTTAAAATCTTTTTGTAAAGTTTTTTCTAGTTGATTCATTATGCAAAAGGTAGAGGGGTTTATCCTTGCTTTATGTTACTATAAGTTGGATCTTTCAGCTTTCCCTTACGGTACTGTCTCTATAACTCCAAAAGCTAATTTCTATCTCCTATACTTTAATAAGGTAAATGTTTTGTTTAATTAATTTTTATGGTTAAGTGGGTTTATTTATTGGGTTAGGACTAGTTCAAGATATTCATAGTGATGAAATCTTCTGGGTGTAAGCCGGATGCTTTGTTTTGTTAAGCTATATCTTGATATTCCAAACACACTTTCCAGTATGTTTACCTTGTTACGACTTGTCTCTTCTTGCATTTAAGGGATTATAGTATTAATTATGTGAGGTAACCTTGAGTGCTTGAAGAGGGTGACGGGCGGTGTGTGCGTGCTTTATTGCCCAATTCAGTTGGGCACTCTATTCCCAACTTACTACTAAATCCGCCTTGGGCTAGTCATATTTCATGAGAGCTATCGTGGAATGTTCTAGAGAATTAGAAAATGTAGCCCATTTCTTCCCACTCTATAGGCTACACCTTGACCTAACGTATTTATGTAGAGTTATCATGCTTACTATGATGCCTTGTTAGGGTTTGCTGAAGATGGCGGTATATAGGCTGATATTGCAAAGAGTGGTGAGGTTTAACGGGGTTTATCGATTACAGAACAGGCTCCTCTAGAGGGGTATAAAGCACCGCCAAGTCCTTTGAGTTTTAAGCAGTGGCTAGTAGTTCTCTGGCGAATGTTCTTGTTAGTTGAACATTTATGTTTAGGGCTAAGCATAGTGGGGTATCTAATCCCAGTTTGGGTCTTAGCTATCGTGAGTTCAGGGGTTATAAGATTACTTTCGTTTTATATTTTTATCTTGACTAAGGCATTTTACAGCTTAGTCAGAGCTTAATCTTATTTAGGGTTGAATCTTAATCACGCTTTACGCCGTATTTTATTAACTAGGGTTAATCGTATGACCGCGGTGGCTGGCACGAAATTTACCAACCCTGATGTTAGTATGACTTAGTCAAACTTTCGTTTATAGCTTAATTTTAATCACTGCTGTGTCCCGTGGGGGTGTGGTATAGCAAGGTGTCATGAGCTGCTCGGCAGAGCGTACTTGATACCTGCACCTTTTGATCCTTATGGAGATAGAGGGCATTCTCACTGGGGCGAGGATACTTGCATGTGTAAGTCTACTAAAAATTAATAAAAAGGCCAGGACCAAACCTATGTGTTTATGGAGTATTAATACTCATCTTAGCATTTTCAGTGCTTTGCTTTAGCTTAAGCTACATTAAC